TTTGATTTTCTTTTAGGGAAAAACGGAATTTATAATTTTTTATTTATTCTATTATTGGACAGAATGACAAAACAAATAAAGGTCCATTATTCCTCATCTAAAAATATCCAAATTTTTAAGCCTAATACTCCATATATAGTTCGAATTGTATAGGAACAATAATCAATTTTAGCGCGAATTGTTTGTAGGGGAACCCTACCCTCTCTGATCCATTCGACACGTGCAATTTCTTTTCCATCGATACGCCCTGCAATTTGAACTTGAATTCCTTTTGTATCTGTTTTCTCAGTTAATTCAATAGCTTTTTTTATTGCCTTTCGAAATGAAACTCTATTTTTTAATTGTAAAGCCATATATTCTGCAAGAATATTAGGTTGTCCATAAGGCTTTTCGATTCTTGTGATAGCAATGTTGAGTCTACGGTTCACAGAAGAAAACTCTTTTTGTACATTAGTCTGTAATTCTTCAACCCCTCGCGTTCGGCCCTCTATTAAGAAATTCGGGAAACCAATATGAATTATGACTTGGATCAAATCAATTCTTTTTTTAATTTCTATACGCGCAATTCCTTCGAAACCTGAGGATATTTTCCGATTTTTTTGTACAAAGTTCTTTATACAATTTCGTATTTTCTCATCTTCTTGTAGACCCACGGAAAAATTTTTTGGTTGGGCGAACCAAAAGGAATGATGATTTTGGGTTATACCAAGTCTGAAACCAAGTGGATTTATTTTTTGTCCCATATTTTTTATTATCTTTCCATTCATTTTTTTTTCTAAAGAGAAATCAAAATCTTAGATTAATCTAAGATTTTGATTTCTCTTTTAATACAATTGTTATATGACAAGTGGACCTTTTTATCGGATAACTACGCCCTCGGGCCCGAGGTCTTAGCTTTTTCACAAAAGGACCCCCGTTGACTTCGGCTTTACTAATGAATGAATCGGCTTCGTTCAAACCCATATTATGACTAGCATCTGCCGCTGCGGAATAAACTAATTTTAAAATGGGATAAGATGCTCGATAAGGCATGAGTTCCAGTATCATAAGTGTTTCCTCATAAGAACGCCCTCGAATTTGATCAATAACTCTTTGCGTTTTGAAAACAGGCATACGTATATGTTGAGTTAAAACCTTTACTTCTCTTTCTCTACTCGAATTTGAGTTCTTTATCATATGGACCCCCCTCCCCTGTTTGATCCTCTTTTTTTATCCAAAATTAACGA